AGTCTTAGAACGGAAAGACCCAGTATTAGAACGGAAAGACCCATTAGATAATGAACTATTGGTTCTAAGCCATCTCTGCCTTCTCTGGCGATGAATCAACAATTCGAAGGGATTTTCTTGCGTATTCTTGATGAACCAGCTTTTAGACAGAGATTTAGGAGGACTTGTTAGGGAAGTAAGAAGCCCCGTTGACATCTCTTGATCTGCAAAGAATTCTCGACGTGAAAACACAGGCGCATCGAAAAAGAATGGATTCGCAGGGTCCCAAAGATATTGGCTTATTTGAAAAAAGCTTGGGTCTTTGTCAAATCGATCTCGTGTCTGGTACTGCATGGTTCCACTCTGCAAGAACTCCGAATCATTCTCTTCCGAATCATTCTCTTCCGAATCATTCTCTTGATGAGAAATGATCCGCGTGCCCCGAAATGACCTGGCCCAATAGGGAAATCCCAATTCATTGGGCCTTTCGATACAACCAAATAGATCGGGGTACCATATTCTAGGAGCCCAAACTATGTGATTCAAGAAATCCTCCTCTATCTGTTGCAGGTCGAGGTCTCCTTCTGCAAATGCAACCCCTTCTTCCAATTCAAACTCCGATTCGTCTTTTTCATAGAGAAATTTCTGATCAACGCTAGAACAAAATCCATTTTGCAGCATATCTAAGGGATTCCTTGGTTCGGACCGAAGAAGCAATGTCACTCGATCATTATCAAACTGACTGCCATCTTTTTCTGTCCGCGAGGATCCCACCAGAGCGCCTTCTCCTTCGAATACTTCTAATAGGCCACGAACTAGAGCAGAATCAGTCTCAACCAAATCAGAAGTGATCCCATTTTTTTCATCGGGTCCGGGTAGAGACCAAAGATCATGAGCGACCGATCCGGCAGAACAACTCAAAAGATAAAGAAGTATCGTTAATTTCTTCATCCTCGTTGCAAGCTGGAAGTACCAGTTGTACAAATAAGAACCCCCTTCCTTAGGGAATCTCTTCTTCATATAGATAGATATAGGATCTATGGGGCCAGTACTTAGAAGTACATTTTGTGCAACAGCCCTTCCTATCTGATAGAAAAGGATCCCATGATCCTGAACCGGTCTTACCTTGGCTCGCAAATCCCAAGTTTGTCTATGAAGAGCGGATCGAATTGTATCAGTGTCTATAATGGATTTCTTCTGTGCAATACTAATGGATAGGGCCTCATTGGTAAGTGCTACAAGATCTCGTACACTGGAACCCATGGTTATGGACCCGAATCCATTAGGATGGGACATTTTATTTTCCAAGTGAAATCCCCTAGTATATGAAAGAGTGAAAAAGTGCTTTCGTTGTTGTGGAATAAGAAGCCTTCGTAGCTTAATGCATGTATTTAATTTATTCGGAGCTATTAGAGCGGGATCCACTTTTTGGGGAATATGAGTCGAAGCTATAACAAGGATATTGCTAGTGGAGCTTCTTTCACAATCCCTGGAGAGAGAGTTCACTAATAGACCGAGGGATAAGTCATTCGACGCGTGCACAGACAGATCATGAATGTTTGGAATCCATAGTATGCAAGGAGACATTGCTTTTGCTAATTCGAATGTAAGGGGGATACTAAATCGGTCTAGTCTATCCATATCCGTAGTTAGCTCGTTTAGCAGCTCTATATCATCTATATCAAGGTCATCATCGCTATCGCTATCGCTATCGTCACTCTCATCAATATCACTATCGTCACTCTCATCAATATCAAAAGCGTCACTCTCATCACTATAATCACTATCAAGATCGTCATTCTCAGCGTCACTATCATAAGGAGCGAACTCAGCCATACGATAAGGACTGTCATCCAGGAACTTGTTCGGAACTACCGTAATGAAAGGAACATAGGAGTTTGTCGCGAGGGATTTGACCAAATAGGATCGTCCAGTTCCTATCGAACCTATCACTAAAATACCCCTAGAGGGGGATAGGGCTAAGCGGAGCGAAAAGGGTTTTCCATGAGATGGGAAATGAAAACGAGTAGCCCCACACGAGCCCCAGGGTTGTGAATAAGTGATTGTCTGAAAATGAGCAAGGAATATCCGTCTTTCTGCTAAACAGGATCTATTGAACTCATAATTCATTAGATCCTTTTGATGAATGTCAACTAAGTATCGTAAGTAAATTGATCCCAGTTGTTCAACCATTTGATAACTAGAGTCATTCTTTGATAAACCATCACTATGAGTCAGACTCAATAGCATTTGATCCATCCTTTTTTCTGTCGTTAAGGTTAAGGTGGAGAACTGAACCAAGAATTCTCTTTCTTCATCCTCAATCAAATCACTGTTCGCGACCCAGGATTCTATTTGATCATCAATCCCCTCAACGTTCACGTTTTTTCTTATCAATGAATAGATCTCTTTACTTGTACGACTTAGATGTCTCGTATTTCTCGAAAAAGTGATTCGATTGATGGGATTTGGTATGATCCTTAGAAAATCGATGATACCGATGAGATTTATATTCCAAAATTTCTTCTTAGAACGTATTGATTTGAACCCATAAGCGGGACCGCCACCCAATAGCATGTTAAAAGCAGAACCCCATATTGCTTCTAGAAAATAGACTAATTGTTCCAGAGCAACTAGAAAGAGATTCTTTAACCAGAAAGAATTCCGCTCAGATGTAGGATACCTATCCAGAAGTTTTCGCAACTCAATCATGTATGATGGAATCATCAAAGATTTGATCTTTTTGAAATCTGTCTGTAACTCACTAGAGGCTCGGGAAACAAAGAGAAGATGTGTACCAACGAGATATCCAGCAACAAGAAGAAGGACAAGGATGAGGTACTCCCGAGCATTTGATGATCTCAGCCATAGGGGTGACTCATTATTTCGATGAATCATTTCTGCGGACAGAAGAAGAGTCTGTAAACACGGACTCGAAATCTCACTGAGATTCCATTTTGAAAGAATCGCCCACAAGTTTGTCTGAAGAATCCACCATGATGTCTCCAGAATATCCTGAAAAAGGGATATGTAACTGCTACTTAGCAATGAAAAAGTATCTAAAAGGGCGAATGTTAGATATTTGAACCCTGTCGAAGTAAAGAACCACGGCATATATCGTTGGAACAGATTCCTTTTTGAGAGATTTGAAAAAGCACGCTCTCGTTGAAGGGTTCTATGCATCTGCCGTTTCTCAACCCATTTTAGACTCCGTTTTTTCCTCTTTTTGGATTTCTCAGCACATGAAGTGTGAATCAAACCCATGTTTGAATTGAAATTGAGATACTGCTTCCCTTCTGAATCAGATAGATTCAGATCTGAAAGAGGTAGACAATCCGTTCTTTCAAAATGGACTATTTGTCCCTCTGTTAGAGGTGTTCCAGAAATGTCTGCGATCGAATAAATAGCTCTACGAACGAATGGATCGGATCGAATTGGAAAATAGAAAGATTTGTACAAGTTAGACGTTTCATCACCACTTTGTGGAAAATCGTTAGGTATGAATATCTTAGATACCTGTGACTCGATTGGTGAAATCGTAGCTCGCTCCAAAAAAACATGGTTTTTTGTACCGACGCACAAAGAAAATCTTTTGTTGCGAATGAACAAGATATTGAGGAATTGTCCATACGTAAGATCAGAATTCTTGAGACCGGCCTTTTCCACATAAAAAGGGAATCTTTTGTTACAATAGAACCAGAAGTGATGTGGATTATTCAAGAATCGAAGTCGATTTGCTTTAGAAAAAGAAGATATCAATGAACTTCTATGAAATGGTTTCACGGGATTCAGCCAATTGTCTCGATCGTGGGATATCATTGAGAAATAGGAATCCGTGTTATCAAAGTCTTTCCTGCAATTCTTTCTAGTATGGAATGAGTCAATCATCCATTTTGTCTTATTGAACAAAAATGGTGATATTGTGCCTCCATTGATCGAGAATTTCGATTTTGGGGAAGGATCATGATCATCCAATAAGAAGGGTTTCCTTTTAGTAAAAGGAACGATTTGAACACCTATTGATTCTAACAACTGATTGCAGAGTTGATCATTCGGCCCTTTCAATTCATAGATATAGATGGGGATCTCAGACCCAGGAATGGGGGTACTTCCGATACTCAAAAAGAAAAAAGGAAGTGACTTCGACAAAAAGGACAAAAAGAGAAGTGACTTCGACAAAAAGAAGAGAAGTGACTTCGACCAAAAGGGAAGTGAATTCGACAAAAATAAAAATGCCTTCGACAAAAGGAAACGAGGTGACTTCGTCAAAAAGGGATGTGACTTCGACAGTTTGGCCATAAACTCGGCCCAATCAATCCAATATTGAGTCGGATCCATACGTAATCGATTCAGATGACTACGTAATCGATTCAGATGACTACGTAATCGATTCAGATGACTACGTAATCGATTCAGATGACTACGTAATCGATTCAGATGACTACGTAATCGATTCAGATGAATACGTAATCGATCTCGATTCAGATGAATACGTAATCGATTCAGATGAATACGTAATCGATTCAGATGAATACGTAATCGATTCACATGAATACGTAATCGATTCACATGAATACGTAATCGATATCGAGATCGATGAATACGTAATCGATCTCGATGATGATGATATCGATCGAACACTACTTGAAATTGAAAACGGCTCTTCGACTCAGAAATGAAATGTTCCAAATGTTCCTGGAAATTATTGGTCCATTTGTATCTATATGCATTAGGATCCCGATTCAGGGATCTCTCGGTTCGAGAACTAAGAGGGTCGGACCCTTTCTTCTGACTCTTTTTCAAATTCGAGAGATGTTGGTTGATCGTATATTTCATTCTAGTTCTATGATTCAGAGTCTCATTTCCTATTGGATCCCCTTTCATTCCATATTCGAAGTTGCGATCGGATCGATTCATTAACATTAAAAAGAATCGATTTGATACATTTCTTATGTACCCATAGGTGCTATATTGGATTTGAATCAGATTTCGGATCAATCTATATGGATTGACTGCCTCCA